GTAACTGGTATTCTTGTGATCGGTTTAATAGGTGTTTTCTTTTACGGTTCATATTCTGGGTTGGGTTCATCTCTCTAGTAATCGGATGAGCTGGGTTGTAGACATGAAAAAGTAAGAACTTAGCGGGTCCTTACCCTCCTTTGTCTGATTAGAGCGGAAAGGGCCCGCGGAGTTCTTACTCTTATAATGAGACTTTGACCTATTCCATAACCTACAAATTGGTTAGTTATCCAGTCAGCATAATCAAAATATTATATTTGTTTTGTAGAAATGACAAAAAGGATCCTTTGCTCTGATGTTTCACTCTATTCTTTTGTTTCTTAATGATGTTTGTGAACAATTGAATCTAGCGGTTGATTCATAGTCCCTGCCCTTCCCCCAAAATATTAACTGGAAGCAAGAAGAAAGAACGAATCAATCGATTTTATCTATAATCCAATATAATAATTATATTGATTTCTTGGGATGAGACATCCTGCAAATCATTTCTAGACTAAACTAATAGAACCTTAATCAAAACTACTCTAAAAATAAAATAAAAACTCCGATCATATATCTGATCATATAATAAATAAAGATTTGGATATTCGTAAAAATAAAATCCGCCTTTCAACCGGAACAGTCTTTTTTGTTTGAATAATTTCTCTAAGTTAGAAGTTTAACTTATATTGAATAAGTGAAGATTATTGAATAAGTGAAGATATTGAATAAGTGAAGATTATTGAATAAGTGAAGATATTGAATAAGTGAAGATATTGAATAAGTGAATAAATTCTATTTTCTCAATAACTTATTCACCCATAATCCTTTTTTTCCTTTGTTTGTCCACTACTTCTTATGAATCTAAACAAAGGAGTTCCGATAGACCCGGAAAAGAAGGAAAGGAATAGTAATCTTTGATGAACAGGAAAAAAAATAATTATTATTTTGATACAAGACGACACAAGAAAAAGAAATTTTCACCCCCTTTCTTGTGTCGTCTTGCGTCGAATAGAAGATTAGGAAGACTAGTAATCCTTCCTAAAAGTATTTGTTCCTTTCATTTTTACCATCCTTGCCTTGTATTCTCTTCTTTTGTATTTGTTTGTATGCCTATTGTTTATTACTAAAATGGAATACAAGTAATGAATTCCAGGCGTCCTGCAAAACAAAAAGAGTATAAACAAAGCAAGCAAAAGGATTTACAGAATTTTTTGATCATACATAATTGTATCGATGGACAAAAAATCGGCACTTTTTACCAAATGTTAAGGAATCTCTGGACCTAAAAATTCATTTCGTACAATTGAACTTTTTCAAACTGTTTCTTTTTAAGAACCAAAAAAACTTGTGCCAAAATAACAGATGCGAAGAAGAACAAAAGGCCTTGGACGCGTAATGGATCTTGAAGCACTATTTCTGCATCTCCCTGACCAAACCCTCCTACATTGGGATTGCTTGTTAATGGTTGATCAAGCTTAATGGATTCACCCTCTGAAACAAGAAGTTCTGGTCCTGGAGGTATAATATCAACCGCTTGACGTCCATCCGATGCATCAACTATGGTTATTTCATATCCTCCCTTTTCTTTACGTACTATTTTGCTTACTATACCTGCTGATGTAGCATTATAGACTGTATTGTTACTCTTGCTACCATCAGGATAAATCTGACCCCTTCCTCTGTTCCCACCCACATATATGGGATATTTTAAGAAGTGAACGTCTTTCTTTGTAGCAGGGTCGGGGGAAAGAATGGGAAAGACGATTTCACTATATTTCTGACCCGGAACAGGACCTATCACAAGAATATTTTTTTTATTGGGACGATAACTCTGAAAAGACAGATTTCCTATCTTTTCTTTCAACTCAGGAGAAATACGATCGGGGGGGGCTAATTCGAATCCCTCGGGTAAAATAAGAACAGCACCCACATTCAAACCCCCTTTTTTACCATTAGCAAGAACTTGTTTCAGTTGCATATCATAAGGAATTTGAACAACTGCTTCAAATACAGTATCAGGAAGCACAGCTTGTGGAACTTCAATATCCACGGGCTTATTAGCTAAATGGCAATTAGCACATACAATTCGTCCAGTTGCTTCTCGTGGGTTTTCATAACCCTGCTGCGCAAAAATGGGATATGCATTTGAAATGGATGCTCGAGTTATTACATATATCATGATCGATACAGAAATGGATCGAGTCATCTGTTCCTTTACCCAAGAAAAAGTATTTCTATTTTGCATGTCCAATCATGGATCTCGGAATTTCTACAATAAATTAGATAGAGAACTAGTAAAGTTCCCTATGCACGAGTCTGTCATTGTACTGGAATAGTTGTACTGTAATATAGGACGAATACCTTGAACTGGTAGAAATAAAATATAAAGAATTAAGTAAGATTCAAAATGGTTTCTTTATAAAGGAAGAAAGATTCTGATTTATTTGATTGATATCAGGAGATCAAATGAGTTCTTCATTCATTCATTGAATGATAAATGACTACAAGCGAAGGAGATACACGATTTAAATAATGGAAAATCCAATATTTCACAATTGTATCTAGAATAACTGGAAAGGTGGAAACAAGACCAGATATAATTTGATCATTATGAGCCAATCCAAAATCATTGTAGAACGAACCAATTATTAGTTCCCAACCATGAGTCGAGTGAAATCCAATCCATAAATCAGTAACTAAAAGAATCGAAAAAGCTTTTATTGTGTCACTTAAGTTATAGAGGAATTCCTGAACCCAAGAATTAAGAATGACAAGTTCCTCATTACCCAAAATAAAATAACCACTTAGAATAGCGAAAGAGATTATATTTGTCGAGAAATGCAAAATGATATGGAGATGATATTCATTGTGTGTTTTGACCAATTGTATCGTTTCCTTGTGTATTCCTATACGAAGTTTTTGTATATGTGTCTCCGGGTACTCCTTTATCATTTCGTCCAACAGAAAGAGTTCTTCTAATTCTATGAATCTTTCTAGAACGTTTTTCTCTTGAATGATATTCAAGAGAGTTTTGGATTGCCCGGTATTCCACCAATTTGTAACCCAAAGTTCCAGACATTTATTAAATGAAAGAGAAACCCACCAGGGCAAAAATACTATAGATACAAGATATGGGAAAGAAGGCAATGCTTTCTTTTTTTTCATTTTTTATCTGTGAATTGAATCGTTAATGAACCTGCTTCATTCGTTGACTCTATATGATATTTCTCTGAAGCACGAGTTCTATAACAAGGTATTGAACCTATGGGTCTATTCATTCCAATTTTTGTGTCAAAATTGAGTTTAGTTCTTGGATCTAGAAGGAATATAGAAATGGGATAAGGGTTTGCCCTTTTCGGATAAAAATGAAAAATCAATATTATTCCTAGATATCTCAATTGGGCAAATTTGAATGGGCAAATTCGAAGCAATTTCATCTTCATTTGTTTCTTTCTATGAATACTCGAAAACCCACTTAAAATAACGAATCGGATTTAGAAACGAAAACCCCCCTCAGTTAATTATTTCGAAATGTTTCACCGTCTAGCCACAACCAAGGAAAAAGGTATCATCAAAATTTTGGGCCTAAAAAGATGAGATGAATTCCGTATTACGAAATAAATGTTCGGATATATTTGATGAATCCCTACTTATTATATTAGCCTTAGATTAGCCTTTTTTCTAGTAGAAATTTTCTAGTAGAAAAGAATTGAGTTGGGATCCATACGCATATGAAATACTTTTGGTATACAAATGGTATACAAAAATTTCTTCTTTTCTTAATTTTCTTCTTTATTATAGTATAGTTTATTATAGTTATTCCATATATGCCCTCCTGCTTTTTTGGTTTATTCTATGGGAGTCGCCACGACAAAGGAAGGAGGAAATAGAATAATCTAAGATGTTTTGTTCAAATGAACATTCCAAAAAGACTTCAATTATATTAAAAAGGGAATTAGCAAGTTCCTTCCCCCATGCCGAGAAAACATTTATTCTTTATTGTGTTCAATTCATTTCAAAATACTTCAATTGGTACGCCCAAGAAATAGGCCAATTCGGCAGCTTTTTGTTCAATTTCTCGTGGAGTAAAATTCTCATCAGTACGAGTCAAGGGAATGGCCCCTTGACCTCTGATTTCCATATAAAGGACACGACGAGGATAAAGACCCTCTTTAACCTCAATTCTGATTGATTGGATATCTCTCATAAGGAAGCGAAGGAAGATGCGACGATTTATTCCAGGAAATCCCCAACGAAAAATGCACACAATTCCTTCTTTTCTATCGAATCGGTCATAACCACTACCTACATTCCACAAAATTGTGCACCACAAATAGGAGCTAACGAACAGACCTGCGATCCCGTAAAAAGACATCACGATTCCTTGTGGAAAAAAAAGAATTTGCTGAGATGGAAATATGGATATCAGATTCCTACCAAGATAACTGGAAGTTCCAACCGCTAAGAATCCTAGTGAACCTAAAAAAAGGATACAGGCCCAGCAAAAATTACTTGTTTTTCGAGACCCCCTTATAAGTTCTATCCATATATGTTCTGATCGCCAATTCATACTATACTAGATCCAGTTGCATTCGATTGTAATTGAGAGAATAACCCAAATTTGACTTTACCTTTCTTGATCCCGAAGTAACTTTCATCAACTAGCACTATTCTGATGTGGAGTAATTGGTTAGATACATTGACTTTCTATTAAAAATATTTACTGATCCGTTTTTAACCAGCTATATATATATATATATACATGCATTTATGCAGATAGCATGTATCCGCATACATAACAGTTCTTTCATTTGTGTGTGGAAAGAGCCACATATCGTACCATATTGCACTAAAAAAATATCTGTATTATGATACAGTGTTGAAATAAATTGATAGGATTTGGTCCCATTGGATCTAGACAATCTTATTTTTTTGGACATGAAGAGATAAAGAAGCCATTGCAATTGCCGGAAATACTAGGCCCACTAAAGGCACAAAAATAGAGGGTAAGTTGAGATCTGTCATAGAATGGGTGCCTCGATTTAATATTTGTATCTATATATTTGTATCTATTAGAAAGATATCTTATGATATGATAAGTATATCTATTATAAGTAATATTAGGTAATATTGACTATTGTATTTTATATAATATTATACTACTAAGTATATATAAACAATTAAGTATATATAAATATATAATTTATAAATAATATATTTATATTAAAATAGAAATTTGAAATATAAAAATAATATTAAAATATTAAATTTTAATAAAAAAAAGGATAGATAATAAGTGCAAAAATGTAGAACTAAATTAAGTGTACCTATTCATCTTTCTACACGAATATAAATAGGGTAATCTTCTTTTACAAATTTTATTATTCTTCTTCTCCCATCCTTATGTTCTTTCTATCTTTCTTTCTAATCTAATAAGGAGTTTTTTATTTAAAAGGAGTTTTCTTATGAAAATTAAGTTCATTATGAATTCGCGACTCTAAATAATAGGATCCAACAAACAGGGATTCATAGTAAAAATGCGATAGATGTAGAAATTATTTTATTTCATTTCCATATTTGATATTTCTTTTTATTTTTATATATATATTTTTTTTTCATTATTGTCTATCTTAATTAATGCGTAAGATAGCCAGATAAAATTCTTTTTATTTCCCCAAATTAGAATTCCTCGGAAAGATAAATTCACTTTTTTATTTTATACTGTTGATAGAGGTTCATAATACCTAATCATGAATAGGGGTAAGATAAAAAATAGATCTGGATCCGGAAGAAAAAAAAATTATCCGAAACTTCTGACTCTTACTAGAAAGTGTAACTTATATCACCAAAGAACATTTTTCTTAGTTTTTTTTATTATGATGAACTAAATACTTGTTCGCTACAAACAAAATAACTGAATCTAGTGCTATACTTTAATTTTTTGAATTTTGATTCAAGGGAAAGAAACCATGGAGCTGAAATAACTCACTTAGAACACCTTTTAAAGGATTACGTGGTACGATTGGGTCGAATAAGCCTTTATGGAATAAATACTCAGCCGCTTGTGAACCATCGGGTACTGTCTTATTCAATGTTTGTTCAATTACTCTTTTACCCGCAAATGCAATGTACGCATTAGGTTCAGCAATAATGATATCTCCCAACATACCAAAACTGGCTGTTACTCCACCGGTTGTAGGAGATGTAAGGACTGGTACATAGAATAACTTTTTAGTGGATTGGTAATCATATGAAGCAGAAGATATTTTAGCCATTTGCATCAAGCTCAAACTTCCTTCTTGCATGCGTGCTCCTCCAGAAGCACACACAATAATGACAGGTAGAGATCGATTAGTAGCATACTCAATCAAACGAGTGATTTTCTCACCTACTACAGATCCCATACTACCTCCCATGAACTGAAAATCCATAACCCCAATTGCTGTGGGAATACCGTTTAGTTGACCTATGCCTGTTTGAACAGCTTCAGTTAAACCTGTCTTTCTTTGATAAGAATCGATACGATCTTTATAAGGTTCCTCTTCTGAATGAAATTGAATGGGGTCCATAGAAACCATATCTTCATCCATAGGATCCCAAGTGCCCGAATCAATCGAAAGTTCGATTCTATCTGAACTACTCATTTTCAAATGATATCCACACTGTTCACAAATATTCATTTTTGACCTAAGAAGTTTTTTATAATTTAATCCATAACAATTTTCGCATTGAACCCATAAATGTCTGTATTTTTTATTTATATCGAAATCATTAGATCTTCCTCTTATATTGAAATCACTGCCATTATTACGAGTTCTTATACTAAAACTTCCACTTTCACTACCACTTACATTTTCAGTACAAATGAAACTATAAATGTAACTGTCACTGTAATTGTCAGTACCACCTGAAATGGAACTATTAATACTGACTTCAAAACGAAGATAACTATTAATGCAACTATTAATGTGATTAGTCCAACTAGATTGAGTATCATACATGTAATGATAATAGTAGTGATTGTTTCTCTTAGACCCCCTATTCAAAAAACTAGAAAAAAAACCCTCTAATTCACTCAGAAAAGAACTATCATTGTCAATCTCAAAACTATGATTTTCAATATCAAAATATATGGAATAACTGTCACCATTACTATCCCTAACTAAAAAAGTGTCATCAGAGATCAAACTCCAAATATCCCTGATACCAAATAAATAATCAACATTACTGAAACTATAACTAACACTATCACTCCAATTTTTCTCCGTATCATTTATAAGGGGTTCATCACTTCCACTGGTATGGCCAATAGCATCAAGACTTTCCATTGATTTACTTAAACCATACCTATGTTCTAACTTTAACTTCTCGTTAGACAACATCGAATTGAACCACCATTTTTCCATATAATCTTCCTGCCCCCTATTTGATGAAAATACAATAGATGAATAGTCATTCGATGAATAATTATTTTACTATTTTATTTCCTATCAGAATTAAGCATATGAGGATTAGGAT